CCATTGTGGTCTGGAAATTCTTATTTTTTTATTATTATATAATAATGGAAACAGCAACCCTAGTCGCCATCTCTATATCTGGTTTACTTGTAAGTTTTACTGGGTATGCCTTATATACTGCTTTTGGGCAACCCTCTCAACAACTAAGAGATCCATTCGAGGAACACGGGGACTAGTTGAAGTAATGAGCCTCCCAATCTTGGGAGGCTCATTACTTCAATTAAGATAATGAAAAATAATTAAGATAATGAAAAATCATTTCATCTTTTTAGTTGGAACTTTAGGCGGTTCTCGAAAAAAGATAGCGAAAAAAATGATTCCTAGAGTCGATACTAAGAGGAATGTATAAACTAATGCTTCCATAGATTCAATCGTGGTTTACAATTATAGCTTCCATACCTGTTTATTTAGAGCGTTCCCGGATAAAAAAAGAGCAAGAGTCAAAGCAAAGAAAAGGCGGCGATTCAAATCAAGATGTTCCCAGTACCCTATGTCAAATTACAAAAAGAAAATAGAGACGAAAAATCAGAGATTAATGTTGTATCAAACTACTTGTCTTCTTGTAGTTGGATCCCCAAGTTTTTGGAATGCTCCAAATTCCACCTGAGCGTCTAAATCTGGATCAATACCAGCAAAAACATCTCTGAACAAGGTTCGAGCGCCATGCCAAATGTGTCCGAAGAAGAAGAGCAGGGCAAACGAAGCATGTCCAAAAGTAAACCAACCCCTTGGACTGCTTCGAAAAACACCATCGGATTTCAAAGTAGCACGATCTAATTCAAAAATTTCACCCAATTGTGCGCGTCTAGCATATTTTTTCACAGTAGCAGGATCACTATAACTGACTCCATTTAGTTCGCCACCATAGAACTCCACAGTTACACCTACTTGTTCAACACTATACTTCGATTCTGCCCTTCGAAAAGGAACATCGGCTCTAACAATTCCGTCTCCGTCTACCAAAACAACTGGAAATGTTTCAAAAAAAGTAGGCATACGACGTACAAAAAGCTCACGCCCTTCTTTATCTCTAAATATAGGATGTCCTAACCACCCAATAGCTATTCCATCCCCGTTGTCCATTGAACCTGCTCTGAACAATCCACCTTTTGCCGGATTATTTCCAATGTAATCATAAAAAGCTAATTTTTCAGGAATTTTAGACCAAGCTTCGGATAAGCTTTGATTTTCATCCAGCCCAGTACCAACTCTTCGATATATTTCTTGCTGGAAGTATCCTTGATCCCATTGATAACGAGTGGGACCAAATAATTCAATGGGGGTAGTTGCTGAACCATACCACATAGTTCCAGCAACAACAAAAGCTGCAAAAAAGACAGCAGCGATACTACTGGAAAGCACGGTTTCAATATTTCCCATACGTAATCCTTTGTATAGACGTTGGGGCGGGCGGACACTAAGATGGAATAGGCCCGCCAATATGCCCAATGTCCCTGCTGCAATATGATGAGAGGCTATTCCTCCCGGAACAAAAGGATCAAAACCTTCCACACCCCACGCCGGATTTACAGATTGTACTTTTCCGGTTAGTCCATAAGGATCAGACACCCATATTCCAGGACCATACAATCCTGTTACATGAAAAGCACCAAATCCAAAACAAGCCACTCCTGAGAGAAATAAATGAATTCCAAAGATCTTGGGCAAATCTAAAGAAGGTTTTCCTGTACGTTCATCACAAAATATTTCTAGATCCCAATACACCCAATGCCAGATAGCTGCCAAGAAGCACAAGCCAGAAAACACAATATGCGCCCCAGCCACACCTTCATAACTCCAAATACCCGGATTCGTTATAGTTCCTCCTGTAATACTCCAACCACCCCATGAATTGGTTATTCCTAAACGAGTCATGAAGGGTATAACGAACATACCTTGTCTCCACATTGGATCGAGAACGGGGTCAGAAGGATCAAAAACTGCTAATTCATATAGAGCCATCGAGCCGGCCCAACCAGCAACCAAAGCTGTATGCATTATATGGACAGCCAGCAAACGACCGGGATCATTCAATACGACGGTATGAACACGATACCAAGGCAAACCCATGGAATACCCCCTTATCAACGAAAGATAGACACTATGTAACTTTATTGCACTGGAAAAAACTATGTTATGGACCTCCCTTTTTCAGTGGATTATCTCGGAGAAAAGATTCCATTTTTTTTTTAGTATTTTAGTCATAATGTCACAATTCTGTTTGTAGGAACAAAGAGAAGCAGATCTATTCTATACCAGATAAGTACCAATACGCAATGGGAGGTTGACTCCATTTTAGATGAGCGAATGCATACAGATTTGTTCATCATTCAAAGAGCCTATTCGTCAGAATTTTACTTTATTCATTTTGTCTTCTTTTTTTTTATGTTATGAACTTATCGAATCCGCGCAAATAAAATAAAACATAAAAAGAAAGAAAATAGAAATAGAAAAAATAATAAAATAAAAGCCAATATAATATTATTAAGACAATAAATTCATTGTTACGCTTTCACATCAAAGTGAAATAAAGTACTTCATTTTTTTTTTATTTCATTTAATGCCTATTGGTGTTCCAAGAGTCCCTTTTCGAAATCCCGGGGAGGATAGTTCAAATTGGATTGACGTATAGTGCGACTTGTCAGAGACATTGGGTCATTATGGGATTTCCCCGTTCTCTACCCCGATCGAGATATCCTCTGTTTCGCCAAAGAAGGATTGATTAAATCATCCAAAATTGAGAGCGTGAAGTGGCAATAAAGTGCAATTAGATCTATGCTTTGGAGGTATTCAGATTAATATTATCAATTAGAATAATTTATGGTTAGCTTGTTTGGACCAATAAAATGAAGTATCCAGGCTCCGCTTAGAAAAACCCAATTAGTACTATATCCATGATTACTATTTGTATCATATTCTATTTCTAAATTAGAAATAGGAGTAATTTCAAACTGCTAATCATAATCAATCGAATAATTTGATAAATACGTCAAATATTTTGTGGAAGGCGTGAAATGAATTGAAAAAAAAAAGGAAGTTGTAGCAAAAAGACGCGGTATTGGGGGCATTTGCCCTATATGTGCAAATCAAAATCGGGCAGATCTTTACTCGGAGTAGAGCAGAAACCTAAAAGAATTAAAGAAGCCCACTCAGGAACAAGAGAATGTTATCGTGATTTGAATTGGATCCCGATGAAAGAATACATCAATGAGAAGTTAGTTTGATAAGTTTAATGATTTTTTTTTTTATTTATAGGTAAACGGGCAAAAAAACCATCTTTCTTGAAAAATGGAGGAAAAACCCCTTCGTTATTCGTTAAAAGAGAAGTTAGAAAGTACTCACTATCAAAAAAAGGAGGGCTGGGATCTACATATTGATTCTTTTTTTTTTTTTCGCGATTTTTGATGAACCGTATGCATCAAAAGGTGCATGTACGGTTCCTAAGGGATAGAATTTGATCCTAATCAACCGACTTTATCGAGAAAGATTACTTTTTTTAGGTCAAGATATTGATAGTGAGATCTCGAATCAACTTATCGCTCTTATGGTATATCTCAGTACAGAAAGTGAGATCAAAGATTTGTATTTGTTTATCAACTCTCCTGGCGGCTGGGTAATACCCGGAATAGCTATTTATGATACTATGCAATTTGTGCGACCAGATGTACAAACAGTATGCATGGGATTAGCCGCTTCAATGGGATCTTTTATCCTGGTCGGAGGAAAAATTACCAAACGTCTAGCATTCCCTCACGCTTGGCGCCAATGGGTTTTTATTTTTTATTTTATTTGAAAGAAAAAAGAAAACTATGCCTTCGCCATATGAAATATGAATATTAAGTAATAATAGCATGGCATTTCGAATTCAATATAAGAAATTTTTTTTTATTTCGTTTTAACATTAGATTATGTATTGAAAGAGTAGTATGAGATATTAAGGGTAGTTCCGATTTTTTCTTATTTATCGGGAGCCTTTTTCAGTGTCGCAAACTTTTTTTTTTTGTTTTCACACCAGAAGGTTCTTAATGCTATTTATATTATTATTATTCTGAATTATGATTATGAAAGAGGACAAAAAAAAGATTATATTCTTTTTTTCATTTTTTTTTTTTATTTGAAAAAAAAAAAAGAAACTTTGGGATTGCTAAATCACCGATGAAAAACTTTGGGATTGCTAAATCACCGATGAAATAAAGCAACGGAACCACCATAGTATTTTGTTTTTCTTAATTCCTCCCAAGGAAAGGGTGGTCATTGTATCATTTACCGACCTAGGCTTTGTAGACTCTCTATTTTTCTTCGGTAAAAGTGAATTCTCTTGTAGAGCCGTATGCAATGCGCAAACAATGCCTGTACGGTTGTTCAATTCTATCTTTTTTTTTTATTCTTTATCTCTTCTCGTGACCTTCTTATGCGAGATAAAGTAACCTTTTATTATCTTATATCATCAGGGTAATGATCCATCAACCTATTGCTGGTTTTTATGAAGCACAAATAGGAGAATTTGTCCTGGAAGCGGAAGAACTACTGAAACTGCGCGAAATCCTCACAAGGGTTTATGCACAAAGAACAGGCAAACCCTTATGGGTTGTATCCGAAGACATGGAAAGGGATGTTTTTATGTCAGCAGCAGAAGCCCAAGTTCATGGAATTGTTGATCTTGTAGCAGTTGCCTAAAAAATAGCAGGAATTTCACACAAATTGCGATTTGGGATTTTAGTTTCTTACCGAGGTTTAATATTCTATTAATTTGAATTTTCTTAATTTTAATAAAATATTAAAATAGAATAGGAATATAGAAAGAATTCATAATCATCCGGTTAGGATCGATCTAAACCAGCCCGTTATGCATACGATTCAACATGCCAACTATTAAACAACTTATTAGAAACACAAGACAGCCAATCAGAAATGTCACCCAATCCCCCGCTCTCGGGGGATGCCCTCAGCGCCGAGGGACATGTACTAGGGTGTATGTGCGACTCGTTCAGATTTCAGATTGTGGGTTGGGACAAAAGAAAAGAAAGAATTTTTCCACTATCCGCGATCAGTACCGATGAATAGGATAGAATGGAAAACTCCCTTTCACTATCTAAAACGAAAAAAAAAGATCTAGAATATCCTTCTATTGTGTATCAAATTTATGGTTTCTATTGGTGCAAATTCAATTACCTCAATTTTCAATTGAAAATGCGAAAGAATTCCCCATTGGTAGCAAATGATTATCTGTTAAGCAGGGCAAATCTTATTAAAATTAAAAAGCCGAAAATGGATGCCTCCACTCTTACAAGAACGGACTAAGAAGGTCAGCTAATCAGCTAATCCGCATAATTAAATACCGTTACTGTAAAAATGGATCTCGTTGTGAAAGACCTACTACTGGGGAATTCATGGGTAGAGCCAAAAAGTGTGAACTGTACAAGTTAACAATAGCATTGATTCAATCAAGCAAGTAAGGGGCTCCGGTGTATAGAGAGGACCTCGCCGTTTAAGAAATAACCATAGAAACGATGGAACCCACTATTTCTTTATCCATTTCTATTTACTACTTATTTTATTACTACTTATTTTTATTTACTATATTTTTGTTTGATACCTAGTACCAATAAAATTTCTTATTTCAAGGCGAAATGCTTATATAAAAAAAAGAAAAAATCGTGGTTGGGAAGGTTAGAGTAGCAAAAGCCGTTGGAATTATTATTTTATACATTGGAGGAATCCGTTTTGTTATTCTAGAAAAGGGAAAAAGAATAACTGAAAGAAAAGAAATCAATTAGTTATTTATCAAAGTTTCGTTTATTCAATGACCAGAATTAGACGAGGATATACAGCTCGGAGGCGTAGAACCAAAATTCGTTTATTCACATCAAGCTTTCGTGGGGCTCATTCAAGACTTACTCGAACTATTATTCAACAAAAAATAAAAGCTTTGTTTTCGGCCTATCGGGATAGAGATAGGCACAAAAGAAATTTTAGGTGTTTGTGGGTCACTCGTATAAATGCAGCAATTCGCGAGAATGCAGTATCCTATAGTTATAGTACATTAATAAACAATCTGTACAAGAGACAGTTGCTTCTTAATCGTAAAATACTTGCACAACTAGCTATATTAAATAGGAATTGCCTTTATCTGATTTGCAATGACATGATAAAATAAGGAGATTGGAAGGAATCCTTCGGAATGTTTGACATGGAATTCCTTGGAAAATGAATTCCGGGAAGGTAGAATAGAAATAAGTATGATAAAATATGATCATAATATGATCAAGTAGTCAAACTGAACAAAAACATTCAATAAAAAAATATTTATTCTTTTTATTTTTACTTTACCCAATTCGTTTTTTTTACGACACGACAATCAAATCTGGATTCCTGGATTTTTCTCGAACAAAACATCAACCGACATTTGAATTCGGATTTCAATTTTGATTCAATTGAAGAGTAAGCCTATTTTTTTCTGGTTCTAAGACCCGTAGTTCTAGCGACCAACTCGTTTTTTTCAAATTGTCTTTCATTATTAAGAAAGGGTAATGAAGATAAAATACGAGCTTGTTTTATAGCAATAGTAATTAATCGTTGTTGTTTTAAAGTCAATCTATTCACCCGTCTAGATAATATTTTTCCTTGTTCACTAATAAATCGACTAATTAAACTCATGTTTCTATAATCAATTCGATCCCCCGATCCAATCGGGGGCAAACGCCTACGAAGAGATCGCTTGGGCTTAAGAAAAAGTCGCTTGGATTTATCCATGGCTTGTTTATTTTATTCCTTATTTCGAGAATCCTATTTCCTTCGATCGGATCAAAAATGCTAATGATTTAGAATTAAGAAATAGGATTTTGCTTATTTCTATTTAAATATATATATATATTAACATATGATATGCTAATATATGATATGTTAATATGTCATTTTTCATCTTCCTTGTAAAAGTCACACGCAGTTGATCGATTCCATCTATTTCTTTATCTCCCCGTGAATTGTATGTTTGTAACAATAGGGACAGAATTTTCTCAATTCCAATCGACTAGGCCTATTGTGTCGATTCTTTTGAGTAATATATCTAGAAATGCCTATTGATTTCTTATTAACACTGTTTCGAACACAACTGGTACATTCTAAAATAACCCTTATTCGGACGTCTTTACCATTGGCCATGAACCTCCTTTTGGTTTTTATTCACTCAACTCTTCTATTTTCCTATCCGAAACGAAGAAGAAAAGAAGGAAAAAATACAAGTTGCTAACTCGAAATCAAATTATGAAAGATTTTGTTGCAGCCAATATAGTAATAGTAAAAATAAGTAATACAATGATTTTGAATTCTATTTACATTAGAAGTTTAGATTAGAATAGAAGTACAGTCCTTCTATTTTATTTCTTGTATGATACTGTTGCCCTAACCGCATTTCCACTTCTGTTCTCTTAATTTAGAATTTAATTAATTAAAAAGTCAATTTACTTGAAGCTTTAACCCAGTTCCGAGTTTGGCTGAGGTTGAATCCACTTTTATTCTTTCTCTTTTCTAACTTATTCGAATTAGAAAAAAGGGGGTAGTAGTCAGAGATATTTAATTGTATCTCTAATTTTCTTCACCCCCCCGTGTTAATAACTAGAATGAAAAAAAAGGGAATGTCAAAGCATCCGGGAAAAAACGATTGATCTCTATCAATAGACCTGCTAAAGACCCGAACCATAGAATACTTATTACTGGCGCTACGGATAGATATGTTTTTAGATCTCGCATAAAAAATCCTCCTTCTGTATTCTTTATTGTAATCTGTATTCTTTATTGTAATCTGTATTCTTTATTGTAATACATAACGGCAATATATATATGATCAGATGTATATATGTAGTTAAATTAAAGGACACTCGCATTTGTTTTGTACGCGGAATTCCTAATTCAAATTGAGAAATGTACTTTGATAGATAAAATTTTCCTTTTCTTTTTTTAAAAGAACAAAACACGTCTCTTTCCGTCCGGGCATTCACGAAATTTACGGCGGGTTTCATATTTTTTTTTTTCATATGTATATAAGTTTATTATTATATGTTATATGATATGAGACAAAAAAAAAGAAGAAATGGCAAGATAAATTATGTATCTCAATGGAGAAAATGAAATGAAATAAGTATGTGGAAAACAAGACAGGGATTCTCTACAATGACATTGTAGACCAATTAAAAGGGATGTAGCGCAGCTTGGTAGCGCGTTTGTTTTGGGTACAAAATGTCACGGGTTCAAATCCTGTCATCCCTATTTATTACTTCGCCTCTGAGCAATACAATAACAAGGGATCAATTGAGATCAATTAAAATTGGGCATACCTAATCATAAATTTATATGATATTATTTATATCATATTATTATTTATTATATTTATATATAATATAGTTTATATATGAGATAGTATAGGCATTCAAGATGTAGTGGAGTAAAATAAAAAAAGAATCTTTTTACTTAAAGCTTTCTTTTTTGTAATAAAAAAGCGCTCTTAGTTCAGTTCGGTAGAACATGGGTCTCCAAAACCCAATGTCGTAGGTTCAAATCCTACAGAGCGTGATTCCATTCTTGTTTTGTTAAGTCAAAAATTTTAGGGAAAAGCTTGAACAGCAATCTTAATTTGACCTCCTGTGGATTAAAAAAAGGAGGAGGTCAAAAAAAAAGGGTATTAATTAATCAAAGATCCAACTGGTCACCACGTCTGTATTGTAAATAAGCAGTTACGAATAATCCAGCCAAAGTAATAGGAATTAGACCTAAGACGATTCCAAATAGAAAAACTTCAATCATTTCAATTTGTTTGAAAAGAGAAAAAAGGAGGTAATATCTATCCTTAAATATTAATCCATATTGCCCATAAATCTCAATAACCAAGAATTTGAAATTGACACGGTAAGGAACTAGAAAATGGAACACTGCAAAAAAAAAAAAATTCTTTTTTTTTTATGAATTGTTCATTCAATTAATTTCAAATAAGTCGTATCTTGCTCAGACTAATAAATAGAACTAAAGTTATAGTTAAAGCTACTAACAGAAAACCGAAATAACTAGTTATAGTGGGCATGAAGGAGCTAAATAAACTATTTTTTTTATCCATATATTTGTAAAGCACTTTCCTAAATTCAATTTTTGAAAGATACGAAGATAAGCAAAAATACCAATTGAAAGTTTTTTATTTATTAATCATTTATCAATCATTATCATTATAGATTATAGACAGCACTCGCAAAAATAGAGCGATATAAGTAGAAAAAGAAATCAACTCATCATCTAAAACATCTACCTATCCTATCTCCGAATCAAAAGATTCATTGGACAACTCTTGAGAAATAAAAGAACAAACTAAATTGAAATATTAAATAAATATAAAAATAATAATATATTAGAAGAACTGTGTTGTATAACTTCATTCAAAGAAAGTTTCTTTGAATCAAATCACTACGGAATAAAATTGGAAAATCATTTCTATGTTGATCACTTCTTTTAGTTTATTTATTTATTTGTTATTTATTTGTATCGAATCCATTTTTTTTTTACTTTCATTTTTTTAATTTTAACTTATTTCATTTTAACTTATTAGATTTCTTAGTCGATTTATTCACATAATTTTCTTAGTAGATCCATTCACATAATATCTCGAATAAGAAGAAAAAAAAAACCTCTTTGTAGTTTAATTAAGTATCAAGAAAAACCTTTTGCATCGAATACAAGAACAAGAATACACACATTCCGAATATTGATTATTACAATTCTTTTTTCGCTGTTCTCTCGAATATTCTCTACTGCCAGTACTTGTTTCTGGACAACTAAGCAATTCCTTAAAATGAAAAAAGGATTTCAACAAAAAACTCTTATTCTACAAGTACGAAGGGGGGGGGTTAGATTTCGCATCTAATTGAATTGTGAATTCAGGGAATAGGCTAATCTCTTTTATGAATTTTTATTATTAGAAAACAACCCGTCAAATTCACATTTTTTTCTAATCTACGGT